AATAATAAATAACTAGAATAAAAAAAAGAGGATTCCTTGGCTATTACTTATTAGTAGAGTTCCAACGAAAACCGACCAATTGAAGGAACTACCAGGATTTTCTATTTCTAGGATCAAGCAACTCGGGTTTTGTCGTTATAGAACATGAGATTTTATAGAAGCAATGAAAAATAGATACGAGTAGAACCCAAAAAGGGAGAAAAAAAAAGAATATATAAAAGTTATACAAAAAATTATATAAGAATTACTACCCCTTTCTATTTATTTATTTCCTTAATTAAATTTCGTTTGATTAGGGCAAAGCTACTTAAAAACCTCGGCCTTTCTTAAAATATCCCGAACAGTTCCCGTAGGCTGAGCGCCCTTTTCAAGGAAATATAGAATAGCAGGAATGTTTAAATAACTTTGATTCTTTATCGGATCATAAAAACCCACGTTGCGAAGATCTCTTCCTTCTCTTCGGGATCGAACATCAATTGCAACGATTCGATAGACGGCTCATTGGGATAGATGTAAGTAAATGAACAAGACCCCCCCTAGAAACGTATAGGAAGTTTTCTCCTCGTACGGCTCGAGAAAAAATGATTCGCAGTTTTGTCTACGTATTCTAATGAATGGCAAGGGGGTTGATAAAATCAATTACACTGGGATTTCACTCCCTTTTTTGTTCGCCCTTCCTGAAAAAAGAAAAAATCATTTGTACTCATAACTCAAGTTGGATAATTCTCAAATAGCTTAAAAGAAAAAAATCTTTAGGCAATTTATTTCATTTATTGAATGGTCTTTAACCCCCCTTATTTGTTTGTCTCGTTTAAAATAAAAAATATTTGGATTCTTTATTATGATCCAGTTCTTGAGACAATTGAAAAAAGGGCGTTTCCTTGTTCTGGGATCCTCTTTTTCTTTGTTTTAAATCAGTGGGTTTAGACATTACTTCGGTGCTTCTTAATCGTTCCAAAATGGCAGCAACACGCCCCTTTTGTGATTTCTTTCTATCAAAGAATCATCTGAACGGTCGATTCCCGCGTGATACACTTTGAATCGAAAGAGTTTTCTCAATTCCAATAAATTTTCCTTTTGAATTGAAAACTTGACCGAATCGGATCCTTTCGATTTCTATATTGATGATATACTTACGAAGTTGTTCCAATTTATTGATTGGCATTAACCCTAGATCCTTGCCCCCTGAAAGATGAATCAATACTTTCTACTCGAGCTCCATCATGTACTATATTAATTACAATCCAACAAAAAGAGGGATTCTAGTGGAATAGAACAGATGTCGGGCCGAGAGCACCTTCGGTCCTATAAAAGATGGCGGATGTAAGAAGAAGAATCCACACCGGATCGTGTCCTTCAAGTCGCACGTTGCTTTCTACCACATCGTTTCAAACGAAGTTTTACCATAACATAACATTCCCCTCATTTGGAACCCGGATGGAATTGATTCAATTGTGGAATCATGAATAGTCATTGGTTCAGCCGGTACATAGACATATGAATCTATACCCTTTTTTCTTCTATACAAAGACGGCAAAAAGTTTTCTGAAGCAATCTTAGCAAGACCCCACCTATTATTGTATGTTATTGTATGAATGCAATACTTTACTTTTTTTTAAACCTAATAGAAATATAGAAAGAATACGAATAAATGAATTCTTTTTTACTCTGGACTCAATATGGCCCATTTCCCACTTATTTGAATACCAAAGATTCAACTCATAAGCAATCATTAAAATTTTTTGTAATATAAAAAGTTTCCTATTTCGACATCATTATCATTATTTGAATAAAGTTTGACAATAAAGACTAAAAATTTGATCATAAAAAAAAAGAAAATGAACTATTTCAATATCAAGAGTTAAGGGATTACAATTCTTTTTCACAAAAACCGAAATACTTTTGTCACTGAAAAAGAACGAAATCGGATGATAACAATACATACATATTATGTTAAGCTAAGCATTTCATCATTTTATATGTATTTTTTTGTTTAACCCGGGATTAAGTAATCCTTATGCAATCTTGGCATAAAGTAAAGTGACTAAAATCTATGAATTCCCCTGTCTCAATCGTTACATAGATTTACAATTATTCATTAGAGCCAAACAAGAAATAAATATCTAAAAAGTAAAAAAAAAAAACACACACACATCCGTTACGTATGTAACTTGATTCGTTGTTAATAAGATAAGATGGGGGCAGACACAGATATTTAAATGAATACCTCCCGTTACTAATTAAGAACTTTCTACCCCCAGATTCTCTGGGAATGCTGAATCAGAACAAAAAAGGATCCCCTTTGGGGAGGGGGACTATCTAGGGACAAAGACAAACAAGTCCAGATTAGGCCCTTGCTCCTAATTTTTTAGTTTACCCTAACCCAGTCTTAAGAGACTTACTTCCATTAATTGAATGTAATAACCTCCCTATTGTTTAGAATTAAGAGATCCTAATAATTGGGCTACCCCATTTTAGTTTAATGGATAGAGAATAAGAGATAGGAAAGAAGGGCTCTTTTTGTGATTCAAAATGAAATGTATCGTTGAAAATTCAAAAAGATATGAGACGTAAGGTTTTTCTTCAAATTAAATAAAATAGCTAAACCCCTTCAATATGAAGGCAATGAACGTATGATGAAAAATCCGCCATACTTTAGTTAGTTGAATTCAAAAAAGGTGTGACCTATGTTCTCATCGTATCTTGATCACAAACAAAAATTTTTAGTTATATCTGCATGTCATTTGCACTCAATTCAGTTAGTTCAGTTTGTGAAAAACAAAGATATGATTCATAGAAGAATCATTCAAAATAAGAAAAGAAACAAGAATTACATTCTATCCAATCTCAATCCCAATATTAGACATTTAAACAGAACGTTATTTTCAAAAGAAACTTTGACTCTGATACAATGTATATGTCTGGGACGAAAGGATTCGAACCTCCGAATACCGGGACCAAAACCCGTTGCCTTACCACTTGGCCACGCCCCATTTAGATTTCCATTCGACACTAATAAAGAATAATAGTAGTATTGGGTCTTGGTCAATTCCAGGACAAATGTCTATAGAAAATCTTTATAGAATAAATTAGATTCTTTCTATCATTTTTACACGTAGATGTAGATATAGATATAGAATTCAACTGAATTCATTGATCATTACATATAATTCAATTAAGATATTCTATGAAAGTATGATTTCTTCTATTCTCCTTTGTTTGAGAATTGGGAAATTTTTGATTGGGTGGGTTCAAAGAAAAAGAAGGATTTGTGTCTACCTTACTTTACTTCATTTTTCCTTATAGCAATAACTCAATCAAAATGCAATTATCTCCAAGAACAAAATGTCTGTTATGCTTAATATCTTTAGTTTGATCTGTATCTGTCTTAATTCTGCCTTTTATTCGAGTAGTTTTTTCTTCGCCAAATTGCCCGAGGCCTATGCTTTTTTGAATCCAATCGTAGATCTTATGCCAGTCATACCTTTGTTCTTTTTTCTCTTAGCCTTTGTTTGGCAAGCTGCTGTAAGTTTTCGATGAGATCTTTAATATTATCCTATAAAAAGAAAATTCATGATTTATTCGAGAAAAATTATAACAATGAATAAGATCAAATAAGTCTTACATTATGAACCTTCGATTCAAACATTGAAAGTCTTGGATAGCTGCGAGAAATCCAAATCCGGCTCACCCCGTATTCCCCATTCTGCCCTTTTCCATTGAAAGACCCTAATAGGGTTAGGTTAGGGTCCCCCAAAATATCGAATTGGAGGTATGAAAGAAATTTTTGATAATGAAAGATTCTTATGACAACTGAATTTGAATTTCTGTAAAATTATTTTATGTTTCTAGAAAGCACTTCATTTATTGGTGTCAAAATTTTTCGTATTAAAAAATGGAGGATCTATTCCCTTTTCTCATTTTTCCAAAAAAAGGATCTTGGAGATTGTGTAATGCTTACTCTCAAACTTTTCGTTTACACAGTAGTGATATTCTTTGTTTCTCTATTTATCTTTGGATTCCTATCTAATGATCCAGGTCGTAATCCTGGACGTGAAGAATAAAACAAGGTTTTTCGTTTTCCTTGCTTGATTTTCTAATTTTCTTAGGATTTTTTATCTATTCCATACGTTTAACTAGGAAAAAATAAAAAGTATTGGCGAAATTGGAAAGAGAAATAAAATAGCAAGTCATCAACAAAAACGGAAAGAGAGGGATTCGAACCCTCGGTACGAATAACTCGTACAACGGATTAGCAATCCGCCGCTTTAGTCCACTCAGCCATCTCTCCCAATTGAAAAAGAGAATTACTATGTTACATTACACATCAAATAAGGATTGAAAAAGTCTTTCCTTCTTTATCTTATCTATATTATATATACAACTTTTATTAGCAATTCCATTCCATTTAGTTCAAGTAAGGGCTCGAAAGATTCAATAGAAAAAAGAAAAATAAATACGACCCCTTTGTTTTGATTTTGTTCGAAAGGGCCCTTTTTGATTCCCGCGGCCTGGCCTGGTAAGTACCTAGCCGGGCCCTTTTTTGTTCCAACGAATCCTAACTAAAACGGTTTCTATAATTGAAAAAAAGGGGGGGTTGCTATTAAAGCAACAACAAAAAGACGAAGGACTCTTTCCATTCTTATTCTATAAAATAATATAACATCAATACGTCATTTCTTATTATTCTTTCTTATTTTTTTTTGACGACCTTACTCTTACTGGAATAAAAAAACGAAACTCTGGATTTTTACACAATGCACATTTTTTCTTTTGATTTCGGCGGTTTTGGCGAATTGTATCTATCAAAACGCCGAAATCAAAAGAAAAAACTTTTTATTTAGTTATTTTAATTAGACCTCTTTTTTTTTTTTATTTTGGAATCCCCACGAAAAACGTCAATACTCTAATTTTCATGATTCTTTTATGATCTTATCTTGATGGCCCCTAATTCCCCCTGTTCGACAAAAGGCCCTTTTTATATAATAATCACATTGTAG